GTTAATCGTAAGCAAGAAGATTGTTTACGAAGAAACAGCAAGAAAAATTCATATTCTGATACATAAGAGTTATATAGGAATCGAAATAGTCTTTTATTTTCTTTTTCAAAATAAAAAATAGATTTCATTGAAGTAATAAGACTATTCCAATTCGAATAATAGTTGAGAAAGAGTCTCAATAAATGCAAAGATGGAACATCTTGGATCCGGTATTCAAGGAGTTGAACCAAGATATCCAAATGGATAGGATAGGGTATTTCTATATGTGATAGATAATCTAAATGCAAAAGTTTGTCTTCTAAAAAGGGAAATATTGAATGAATAGATTGTAAATTTTGAATCTTTGGTATTTCTTTTTCTTCCGGACAAAAGAGTTCTCCTAACGAGAATGGGATTTCTACAACGATCGCAAACCCCTCAGATAGAATCTGAGAATAAAACTCAGAATAAAAAAAATTGCTGTGATCTAGCAATCGATCTTGGTTAAGATGATTAACCGAATTAATCCAAAAATTCTGCTGATACATTCGAATAATTAAACGTTTTACAAGTAGTGAACTAAATTTCTTGTTATTACAACCAAGAATTTCCACAGGTTCCGAACCTTTTAATCTAAAATCATGGGCAAATGCATAAATATATTCCTGAAAGAGAAGCGGGTAGACGAAGTATTGTTGACGAGATTTGGGTTTTTCTGAATACCCTTCAAATTTTTTCATTTGTATTTCTACTTGAATCAGAGAAAAAAGTATTTCTCGGTTTATCAAATGATGATACATAGTGCAATATGGTCAGAACAGGGTGTTACATTTTTTAACACAAACCCTGGAAAGAAAGTAAATCTAATCCATAGATCTTTTTCTGCTCCTTTTCTATCGAATTTGTTTATGTTTGTTCTAATTAACAAAATTAGAAAAAAGAACAAATCTTTTATTTTTGCAAGCCAATCGCTCTTTTGACTTTGGAATAGAGTCTTTTTATCAATATACTGTTTCTTTTACACATTCAATTCATAATATCTCTTTTCAACCCATAATCAAAAATAATTAGGATTTCTAAAAAAAATAAATAAAGTAAAGGGTCCACTCATAGGAAAACCCAACCTTTCCCCGCATCAGGCACTAATATATTTTTAACGTCTAATTAGATCGGGGAATCATTCCAATTAACCAATTAAGAAGTTAAGCTCGTTGCTTTTTATTTTACCAGAATTAGAGCTAGGCTCTATCCATTTATTCACTAGACCCAGAAAATCGGAATTTTTTGATTAAAAAAAAATTGATTTTATTACGACATGCTTTTTTTTCCGCTCATTACCTTTGAGGATCAGTCGTGGTCTTCTAGACTCTACCAAGAATCTGGACGAATTTCTTCTTTCATCCAAATGTGTAAAAGATCATAGTCGCACTTAAAAGCCGAGTACTCTACCATTGAGTTAGCAACCCAGAAAAAAGAGGATCTTAGATACGATCGAAATCCAAAAATCAATGGAATTCCACTGGGCACTCCTGTCAAAACATTGAATTAGCAAAATATCAAAAGAAAGATTTTATCACCCATTAGAAAACCCAAATACCAAAATGAACGGATCCGATTAAATTTCACTAAGGCTAAAAAAGGAGCGGCCCCAATCACACAATGGCAAAATTGCCTTTTTTTAGCAATTTTTATTTCTTTTTATTTAAAGAAATAAAATAATCTTGTATTAGAGTATATGCAAGGGGAGCAACCCTATCATTTGAGCGAAGTGTAGACAGAAATACCTAATATGGAGTGACGATAAAGAGACTCATCTATCTATAAATTCTATTTGTTCAATAGACCTTTGTCAATGGAAATACAATGGTAAGAAAACCAATTAGATACAAAAAGGAAAAAAAAATAAGGACTTTTGTTGGATTGGCACGACATAAATGCAGCAAAAAAATAAGACTAAGAAAAAGGCAAATTGTGTCTAAATAATTAAGGGGTACTAGTAACCTCTCCTACTTTTTTATTCATTTAGTTCTTCAATTAACTCAAAGCTCTTTCTTTTTCTTTCTCTTTAAAGAATTCCGCCTTCCTTAAAATATCATAAACAGTTCTTGTAGGTTGAGCACCTTTTTCAAGGAAATAGAGAATAGCTGGAACATTTAAACAAGTTTGATTCTTTATCGGATCATAAAAACCTAATTTTCGAAGATCTCTTCCTTCTCTTCGAGATCGAACATCAATTGCAACGATTCGATAGACAGCTTATTGGGATAGATGTAGATAAACAATGCCCCCCCTAGAAACGTATAGGAGGTTTTCTCCTCATACGGCTCGAGAAAATGATTCGAATTTCTGTCTATAATACAAGTGGATAGAAATTAGACTATGACTTGCATTAATTTCCTTACAGAAAAGAAAAAACAAATTTCATTTATACTCTTGACTCAAGTTGGCTAATTTTTACTAACAGACTTCAAAAGAAAAATCCTTCGAAATTTTTGAGTCGTCTCTAAACTCTTTTCTTTATCTCATCTCGAACAAATTTACTTTTATTCCTTATCCTTATTCTAATTCTATTGTTGAGACGGTTGAAAATCGTGTTTACTTGTTCTGGAATCCTTTATCTTTTATTTGTGAAATCCTTGGGTTTAGACATTACTTCGGGAATTCCTATTCTTTTTTCTTTCAAAAGGGCAGCAACATACCCTTTCTTTTTTTTCTTTTTTCCTTCAATAAGGCATTTCCCTCTTCTTCTTCTATAGAAATAGAATATGAACGATTGATTCTGATAGACTTTTAATCGAAAAAGTTTTTCCAATCTTCCTAAATTGGACTTTTTTCTTATTTTAACCTTTCGATTTCTATATTAAGGATAGACTTACAAAGTTGGCCTAATTTATTAGTTTTCACTAACCCTAGATTCTTTCCCTTGATAATAAAAACCAAATTTTGCCCTCTCGAGCTCCATAGTGTACTATTTACTTACAAACAACCGAGTGCAAATTTGGTTTGGGACGAATAGAACAGACTATGTCGAGCCAAGAGCATTTTCATTACTATGGAAAATGATGGATAGCAAAACCCACAATCGATCATGTCCTTCAAGTCGCACGTTGCTTTCTACCACATCGTTTTAAACGAAGTTTTACCATAACATTCCTCCAATTTCATTGCAAAGTGGTATCGAGAATTGATCCAATATGGATGGAATCATGAATAGTCATTGGTTTTGTATACTAATTCAAATTTGCTATCTATGGATAAATATGGATAAAAGAAATAAGTATTTATCAGGGAAGACTCCGGAAAGATCCAATTTGTTTAAACCCATATTCTATCATATGAATGAAACATAGTTCGAAAAAGATGAATAAACAGGTTTGCTTAAGACTTTTTTATTATTGAATTTTAAAGAACTCGAGATGACCAATCCTGAAATGAGAAGGATCCACTCTTCTCCAACAAATAAACTATCAACCTCCAAAAAAGTTTAATTAATTTAATCACTAATATATTTTTATGTAACGAAAACAATTAACTCTTAACCAAATAAACTGTGCCAACGAAAAGATTGGCAGTTTTTTGGTAGTTATAAAATTCTCATACTTTTTCGACTCGAGTAACAAAAGAAAGACAAAATGAAGTAAAAAAATAAGAAAAGTATGCTTTTTTTGAATCAATTCTATCCAACGAAGAGTTCTTACCTTATCCTTACCGGAACGGATCATTCCGGATATTTAAAGAATCACAGATTGAGATCGTTTTCGCTTAACCAAGGAAGGACCCCTCTTTTTTACTAATAATACAACAAAACCAAAATTTCTCTCTATTATAAAGGGATAGTTCTCATTTTTTATACAGTGTTTTACCTCATAATTTTTTTTTACTTACTTTAGTTCTTTAGTTCGGGAAAAAGAAATAGGGGGTACGGTACTTCTTTTCTTTCACATTGTGTGTCAAATGTATCTTGTAATAATTCCCACTTCATGGATATGGAGCATAAAATTTATTTAAGAAGTTGGAATTTCAAAACACATATTCAAAACAAATATGAGTAATGAGTAGTAGGAGCATATCCTGAATGTGCCTGATAGACCAAAATTTTTCATGAAAATAAAGAAATTAAATTTGACTGGACTTAACACTTTATTTTGTTTTCTGAGAAAGAAAATGAATGCTTAGAAATGCATCTAATCTAGAAGTTCATAAGAGATAATTATTCTCTTTAATAAGCTTTTGTGTCGTGCAGGGCGCAATACGATTTTATCTTTCGTTTCATCAGAAAAAAATCTGGGACGGAAGGATTCGAACCTCCGAGTGACGGGACCAAAACCCGCTGCCTTACCACTTGGCCACGCCCCATTTCGTTTTATGCGACACTAATAAACACTAATATTTTTATATATTATTCGTCAATCCCACTTCAATTACCTAAAAGGTAAGGAATATTTTATTCCTATGATTATAGACATACGGATAATATAGAATCCTAAAAATGCATTGATCATTACATGGAATTCTATTAAGATATTATATGAAAGTTGAATTTCCTCCATTCTTATTTGAGAATGCGAATACAAGGAGGTATTTTGTGTTTGGGAAAGTCCGAAGAAAAAAGAATTTGGAATCCACCTTTTCTTTTCCTTTTTCCCTTAGAAAAATAACTCAATCAAAATCCAATTATCTACTCTATAAGAACGAAATGCTTGTTATGCCTAATATACTTAGTTTAACCTGTATCTGTTTTAATTCTGTTCTTTATCCGACTAGTTTTTTCTTCGCCAAATTACCCGAAGCTTATGCCATTTTCAACCCAATCGTGGATATTATGCCTGTCATACCTATATTCTTTTTTCTATTAGCGTTTGTTTGGCAAGCTGCTGTAAGTTTTCGTTGAAATCTTTACCATTCCGTCTGCCAAATTGAATGATGTATTCATTCCAAACAAAAAAAGAAAAAAAGGATAAGAGCGGAGAAGTCTTATATTATGAACCTTCGATTCTAAAATACAAATTCTTCTACATTGAATGTGTAGCTGCAGCAATAATTTTGGATCCGCCTTTCTACCCTCTGTACCTACGTTGAGCAGGTACCTTTAGGTACCCATACAATACCTAAACTTATTTTTGATATTGATAAGAGTGCTTATTATAAAGCAATTCTTGCTATTTTTTTTAAGAATGGTTTTTTGTTTATGTTTAGGTGTCAAAATAAAAAAAACCATCCTAGTGGATCTGTGTGGTAAAGAAAAATGGGTAATCTATTTCTTAAAAAAAAAAATCTTGGAGATTATGTAATGCTTACTCTCAAACTTTTTGTTTATACAGTAGTGATATTCTTTGTTTCCCTCTTTATCTTTGGATTCTTATCTAATGACCCAGGACGTAATCCCGGGCGTGAGGAGTAAAAACCAAAAATTTTTGGGAATTTTTTCTTACAAATTGGATTTATTTCGTACATTTCTCTATGAGAAAATCCGGGGGTCAGAATTCCTTACAATTCGAAAGTCCCAAAGGATCCGAGGGGGCGGAAAGAGAGGGATTCGAACCCTCGGTACAATAAAATTGTACAACGGATTAGCAATCCGCCGCTTTAGTCCACTCAGCCATCTCTCCCCGTTCCAAATCGAAAGGTTTTCGTGATATGACAGAGGCAAGAAATAACGATTCGAAAAAATCCTTCCTTTTTTCATTTCAAAAGTACATAAAAATTATATTGCCAATTCCATTTTAGTTATATTGTTTTTTCTTAATGTTAATAAAAAAAAGAAGAAAATTCCTGTTTTTTCTTTCTAAAATTCGATATAGGCTGAGAGACAATTTGATATATTTTCTCTTCAGCAAGCATTTCCGTATAGGATTTGTTAGAATAAAACAAGCAGGTTATATAAAAAAATTCTTTTTTTTATTTATAAACAAAGCAAAAAAGGTTCTTATCAAACCCACCATAAAATTGGAAAGAAAGATAAAGTAAGTAGACCTGACCCCTTGAATGATGCCTCTATCCGCTATTCTGATATTTAAATTCGATGTGGATGAAATTGTTGTATAAGCGGATTTTTTGTATTTCCTTAGACTTAGACCGCACAAGGCAAGAATTTTTCACTATTTACGATTTCATATTCTTGTTACTAGACGTTCTAGAGGAATAAGAATAAATCGCAACTCTTTTCCGTTACACATAAAAATGGATTTCGAAAGTCAATTTTTATTTTCAATATCTTTCTTTTTTTTCAGAATCCCTTTTTGCTCTTTCCACCCATGCAATAGAAAGCGAATGAGAAAAGAGGATTTTTCCCTTAAAAGATAGGCTTTGAAATAGGAATCATGGAATAATGCTGAATTCAAATGTTTATTTCTTTATTTCTATAGTATAAGAAAATTGAATCGAATGAAATTCGTGTATTTACCATGACCTCGGCTGTGACCCCATAGATAAAAATTTTGCATTTTTATCTTCGAGACCATTGAAAAAGGGCATTGAACGAGAAAGAAATCGTCCACAGATAATCAAACTATCGTATGCCTTGGAAGTAATATGAGGTGCTCGGAAATGGTTGAAGTAATTGAATAGGAGGATCGCTATGACTATCGCCCTTGGTAGAGTTACTAAAGAAGAAAATGATCTATTTGATATTATGGACGACTGGTTACGAAGAGACCGTTTCGTTTTTGTAGGATGGTCCGGCCTATTGCTCTTTCCTTGTGCTTATTTCGCTTTAGGGGGTTGGTTTACAGGGACTACTTTTGTAACTTCTTGGTATACCCATGGATTGGCTAGTTCCTATTTGGAAGGTTGCAATTTCTTAACCGCGGCGGTTTCTACCCCGGCCAATAGTTTAGCACACTCTTTGTTGCTACTATGGGGCCCGGAAGCACAAGGGGATTTTACTCGTTGGTGTCAATTAGGTGGTCTGTGGACTTTTGTCGCTCTCCATGGGGCTTTTGCACTAATAGGTTTCATGTTACGTCAATTTGAACTTGCTCGGTCTGTTCAATTGCGGCCTTATAATGCAATTTCCTTCTCTGGTCCAATCGCTGTTTTTGTTTCCGTATTCCTTATTTACCCACTGGGACAATCTGGTTGGTTCTTTGCGCCGAGTTTTGGCGTAGCAGCTATATTTCGATTCATCCTTTTCTTTCAAGGATTTCATAATTGGACGTTGAACCCGTTTCATATGATGGGAGTTGCTGGAGTATTAGGCGCGGCTCTGCTATGCGCTATTCATGGGGCTACTGTAGAAAACACTCTATTTGAAGATGGTGATGGTGCAAATACCTTCCGCGCTTTTAACCCAACTCAAGCTGAAGAAACCTATTCAATGGTCACCGCTAACCGCTTTTGGTCTCAAATCTTTGGTGTTGCTTTTTCCAATAAACGTTGGTTACATTTCTTTATGCTATTTGTACCCGTCACCGGTTTATGGATGAGTGCTATTGGCGTAGTTGGCCTGGCTCTGAACCTACGTGCCTATGACTTCGTTTCCCAGGAAATCCGTGCAGCGGAAGATCCTGAATTTGAGACTTT